TAAGAAAAAAAAAAGACTATGCCTTCGCCGTATAAAATATGAATATGAATATTAAGTAATAATAGCATGGCACTTCGAATTCGATATGCATTTTTTTTTTAACATAGATTATATATCGAAAGAGGAGTATGAAATTAGTATAAAATAAAGGGTATTCCTGATTTTATTCGGGGCCCTTTTTTCAGCGTCACAAACTTTTTGGTTTTCACCTCGAAGACTTTTAACAATATTTATGGTATTCTTATGAAAGAAAGATTAGGAAAAAACTTTTGGATTGCTGAATCACAAACGAGATAAAATATATAAAAAAAGCAACGGAGCCATCATAGTATTTTTTAACTATACTGAAAGGAAGGATGGTAATTGGATCATTTGTCGATCCGGATCTGAGAAAATGAATCTTATCTATATATATTTCTCTTTCTTTGAAGATCGAAGCGAATTCCATTGTGGAGCCGTATGCAATGTGCAAAAGATGCCTATGCCTGTACGGTTGCTCAATTCTATCTTTTTTTTTTTTAATTCTTTATCTCTTATTCTCGCCTCATCATACGAGATAGATTAACCTTTTGTTTGTTATATATATCATCAGGGTAATGATACATCAACCCGCGAGTTCTTTTTATGAGGCACAAACGGGAGAATTTATCCTGGAAGCAGAAGAACTATTGAAACTGCGTGAAAGCATCACAAGGGTTTATGTACAAAGAACAGGCAAACCTTTATGGGCTGTATCCGAAGATATGGAAAGGGATGTTTTTATGTCAGCAACAGAAGCCCAAGCTTATGGAATTGTTGATCTTGTAGCGGTTGACTAAAAATAGACTAAAAAAAAATAGTAGTAATCCTACGTAAATCCGCAACTTGAGATTTTTTACTTCACTTTTTACTTATTACTTACTGGCTGGGTTAAATAATATTCTATTCATCTATTAAATAGAAATAGAAGAAATAGAGAAATAATTCATAAGCAACCGGTTAGGATCGATCTAAACCAGCTCATTCATTATGTATACGATTCAACATGCCAACTATTAAACAACTTATTAGAAACACAAGACAGCCAATCAGAAATGTCACGAAATCCCCTGCTCTTCGGGGATGTCCTCAGCGCCGAGGAACATGTACTAGGGTGTATGTGCGACTCGTTCAGATCCTCGCTGGGACAAACTAAAGGAAACCCCTTTTCTGATCAGTACCAGTGAAGAGGATAAAATGGAAGGAAAAAGGCCATTCACTATCTAAAAAAAAAAGATCTATTATATCCTTCTATTTTATTGTGTTGAAATTTATGGTTTTCATTGGTGCAAATCCAATCATTTCCTTTCGGAATTGAAGATGAAAAAAATTCCTCATTGGTAACAAATGGTTATCCATTAAGCGAGGGAAATCCTATTTTCAAAGCCGAAATCCGATGTCTCTACTCTTTCAAAAACGGACTAAGAGGGTCAGCTACCCAGCTAATCTTCATAATGAAATATCGTTACTGTATAGGTAGATCTTATTGTGAAAGACCTATGACTAGATAATTCATGGGTAGAGCCAAAGAATTTGAACTGTACAAGTTCCCGCATTGATAAAATGAAGTAAAGGGCTCCGGTGTATAGAGAGGACCTCACCGTTTAATTAAGACGTAACCATAGAAACGATGGAACCCACTCTTTATTTATTCATTTCTATTTATTACCCTTTTATGTTTTTTGATACCCGGTATCAATACAATTTGAGGCGCAATACCTATAAAAAAGACAAATTGTGGTCGGGAAGGTTATAGTAGCAAAAGCCATTGAAATTTTTATTTTATACATTGGAAGAATCCGTTTTGTTATTAATAAACTAGGAAATAGGAAAAGAATAACTGAAAGAAATCTATTAGTTATTCATTAAAATTCATTTATTCAATGACCAGAATTAGACAAGGATATATAGCTCGGAGACGTAGAGCAAAAATTCGTTTATTTGCATCAAGCTTTAGGGGGGCTCATTCAAGACTTACTCGAACTATTATTCAACAGAGAATAAGAGCTTTGGTTTCGTCTCATCGAGATAGAGATAGGCAAAAGAGAGATTTTCGTCGTTTGTGGATCACTCGAATAAATGCAGTAATTCGAGAGAGTGGGGTATCCTATAGTTATAGCAGATTTATACACAATCTGTACAAGAGACAGTTGCTTCTGAATCGTAAAATACTTGCACAAATAGCTATATTTAATAGGAATTGTCTTTATATGATTTCCAATGAAATCATAAAATAAGTAAAAGGAATGAATCCGACACAATATTTTAAATGGAGTTTCGCCGGAGAATGAATTCGGGAAGGTAGAGTAGAAATAAATATGAAAAAATATGATAAAGCCGCTCAAAATAAAATGAGTGAACACGCCGCGCCGAATAGTCAATAAAACAAAATTTCTTCTTCCCCATTCCTCTTTTTTTTCTTACAATACGACAATCAAAATCTGGATCCTCGAATTTTTCGAACAAAACATTAATCTGTGTTTGAGTTCAAATTGAAATTTGGATTCAATTGAAGAGTAAACTTATTTTTTATTTATTTCTGGTTCTAAGACCAATAGTTCTAACGGTCGACTCGCCTCTTTCAAATTGTTTCTCATTATTATTAAGAAAAGGTAACAAAGATAAAATACGAGCTTGTTTTATAGCAATAGTAATTAATCTTTGTTGTTTTAAGGTCAACCTATTTACCCGTCTAGATAATATTTTTCCTTGTTCACTAATAAATCGACTAATTAAACTCATGTTTCTATAATTAATTCGATCCCCCGATTGGATCGGGGGCAAACGCCTACGAAAAGATCGCTTGGATTTAAGAAAGAATCGCTTGGATTTATCCATGGTTTGTTTATTCCTTATCCCGAAAACCCTATTTCAATCTCATCAAAAATGATTTAGGATTAAAAAGGGGGATTTTTTTTGGTTTTTTTTTCTATTTTATTTTTTCTTTTTTATTTTTATATTAATTTTTAAATACTTATATTTATTAATATTTATTTATTAATATTTTAATTGAAGTTCTATTTCTAAGTTCTATTATAGATTTATAGATTTTAGCTATATTATAGAAATTTTGTTCTATATCTAATATAGTATTTCTAAACATGGTATTTCTATATAATAATATTATAGTATTATGGAGTCCCCTTCCCTGTAAAGTGACACATCTTGATTCGATCTATTTCTTTATCTCCCCGTGAATTGTATGTTTGTAACAATAGGGACAGAATTTTTTCAATTCTAATCGACTAGGAGTATTGTGTCGATTCTTTTGAGTAATATATCTGGAAATACCTTTTGATTCTTTATTAACACCCTTTCGAACACAATTAGTACATTCTAAAATAACCGTTACGCGGACTTCTTTACCCTTGGCCATGAACCCCCTTTCTTTAAGTTTTTGATGAGTTTTTGATTCAACCAACTCTTCGATTTTCCAATTTAAAGGGAAAAGGGAAGGAAAAAAATCAAAAAATAAATAGAAGTTGCTAACTCGAAATTTTGAAAGATTATTTCGTTGCAATCACAACCCAATATAATAATTAATAGCAATATTTATTTACTATTACTTATACTTAAAATACTTTTACTATATTATTATTACTTTACTTAACTTTAAATTACAATTACTTATTATTTTTATTACTTATAAAGTTTGAATTTAATTAATTAAATTAATTAAAATAATTATTTCGAATTCTATTCAGTTTTATTTAGAATAAAATTCTATTCTAAGTCGAAGTAAGTGTAAGTTAAGTGTAAGTATAGTATTTCATTTTACTATCTTGTATGATATTCTTGTCTTAGACACGTTTTTATTTCCATTTTCACTAGATGATTTATCAAATGAATTAAAAACCCGAATTTCGACAAGGTTGAATCCACTTTTTTATTTCCCTTTCCTCTTTTCTCTTTTCTTTTAGATAAAATAGAATTACTTACAATTAAGTCAAATAAAAAAAATAAGTAAAATAAAGAAAAGAGGGGGAGGTATTAGTCACAGATCTTTTGATTCTCTCTCTAATCTTCTTCACCCCCTCCCATGTTAATAACTAGAATGAAAAAAAAGGGAATGTCAACGCATCCGGGAATAATCGATTGATCTCTATCAATAGACCTGCTAAAGCCCCGAACCATAGAGTACTTAGTACCGGTGCCACGGAAAGATATGTTTTTAGGTCTCGCATGGAAAATCCTCCTTCTTTATTTTTTTTTGTAATGTATAATGTTAATACATATATGATCGCTGTATAAGTAGTTAAGGACCCCTTGGATTTATACACGGAATTCCTAATTCCAATTGAAATGTACACAGATTCGTTCGGTAGATAAGATTTTCCCTTTCTTAAAACCGTAAAATATATCCCTTTTTATCTGAGCATTCTAAAAAAATCTTCATTTTTTAGTTTTTTTTACAATGGGTTTCATATTCATATATTTAATAATATATAATATTAAGATATTATTAGATAATATATATCTAATAATATAGATTACTATTAGAATATATATTAGATATATATATATTATTATATCTTATATGAGACAAAAAAAAATGGCAAGATAACTTGTATGTATATCAAGGGATATAAAATGTATATCAAGGGATATAAAAAATAAGGATTTGGAAAACAAGACAAGGATTCTCTACAATGACACTGTAGACCAATTGAAAGGGATGTAGCGCAGCCTGGTAGCGCGTTTGTTTTGGGTACAAAATGTCACGGGTTCAAATCCTGTCATCCCTACCTATTACTTCTCCTCTGAGCAGTAATGAAATCAATTTTCATCGTGCATACATAATTCTTTTTTATAGTATATCTATCATTTTATACTATATCATATACTATATAATACTATATGCATGCAAGAGGTATTGGAGTTACAAAAAAAAAAGTACTCTTCCTTATAGTCTTATCTGTTGTGATAAGAAAGCGCTCTTAGTTCAGTTCGGTAGAACGTGGGTCTCCAAAACCCGATGTCGT